TTAATTCAATAAAAATAAATAAGTTAAGTTCAGTAAATTCTTTTTTTTAGGGAAGGGAGCTAAAACTCATATTTTTTTTTGAAAAATAGAAGAAAAACCCCTTCATTTTCATTAGAAAAACAGAAATCTGTTAAAAAAAAGAGATAGGATTGGAATCGATACGTTGATTCTTTTTTTCGCAATTTTTTTGAACCGTATGCATCCAAAGGTGCACGTATGGTTCAAAAGGGATACAATTTTGTCCTAATCAACCGACTTTATCGAGAAAGATTACTTTTTTTAGGCCAAGAAGTTGATAGCGAGATCTCAAATCAACTTGTTGGTCTCATGGTATATCTCAGTATAGAAGATGATACTAAGGATCTTTATTTGTTTATAAACTCCCCCGGCGGATGGGTAATACCAGGAATAGCCATTTATGATACTATGCAATTTGTTTCGCCTGATGTACATACAATATGCATGGGATTAGCCGCTTCAATGGGATCTTTTATTCTGGTCGGAGGAGAAATTACCAAACGTTTAGCATTCCCTCACGCTTGGCGCCAATGAGTTTTTATTTGAAAAAAAAAAAAGAAGAAGACTATGCCTTCGCCATATCGAATGTGAATAATAGGTAATAATAGCATGGCACTTCGAGTTCGATATGAACAGAACAAACTATTATTGTTTTTCCTAACACGAGATTTTGTATCGAGATAGTAGTATGAAACAAAGGTTATTTTCGATTTGATTTTATTTATGTGTCGGGAGTACATTTTCAGCGTCACAAACCATTTTTCTTCCACACCAGAAGTCTCCTTCTGATATTTATGTTACGAAAGAAAGAGTGCAAAAATGAAAAAAAAAAAAAGATCATTTTTCCTTATTTGATCATATCAAAAAGAAACTTTGGGATTGCTAAATCGCAGACGAGATAAATATAGAAAGCAACAGAACCATCATAGTATTTTTTGACTCCTACAATACGAAAGGAAGGGTGGTAAATGGATCATTCAACGATCTGGATCGGATGGATTCTATTTTTTTCTTCGATAGAATAGAAAGGAAATTCCATTGCAGAGCCGTATGCAATGCACAAAAGATGCCTGTACGGCTGTTCAATTCTATTTGTTTTTTTTTCTTCTTGTTTTTTTATCCCTTACTTTAGCCCAATCGTGCGAGATAGAAGAACCGTTCATGCATGATGTTATATCAAATATTATCAGGGTTATGATTCACCAGCCTGCTAGTTCTTTTTATGAGGCGCAAGCAGGCGAATTTATCCTGGAAGCGGAAGAACTACTGAAACTTCGCGAAACCCTCACAAAGGTTTATGTACAAAGAACGGGCAACCCTTTATGGGTTATATCCGAAGACATGGAAAGGGATGTTTTTATGTCGGCAACAGAAGCCCAAGCTCATGGAATTGTTGATCTTGTAGCGGTCGAAAATGAAAATACTGGGGATTCCGTATAAATACATGATTCCGCTTCAAACCATAATTCGAATTTTCCGCGATTTTATATTGAATGGAAATAATTCATAATCATCAATCATCAGGTTAAGATCGATCTAAACCAACCTATTTTGTTATATATATTATGATATGCCGACAATTAAACAACTTATTAGAAACACAAGACAGCCAATAAGAAATATCACGAAATCCCCCGCGCTTCGAGGATGTCCTCAGCGTAGGGGAACATGTACTAGGGTGTATGTGCGACTCGTTTAGATCATGAGTTCGAACAAATGAAACCATTTTTCCAGTACCAATCACCAGTACCAATGAATAGGATGGATAGAGTGGAAAAAGCCATTTACTATCTAAAAATAAACAAAAAAAAAATAATAAAAATGAAGATCTATCATATACCTATATTTTTGTGTATGAAGTTGAAATTTATGGTTTCCATTGGTGCAAATCCAATCACCTCAATTTGAGATGAGAAGCAATTCCCCATTGGTAGCATAGCAAATAGTTATCCATTAAGCGGAGGAAATAGTACTATAAGAAGTAAAAAGGTTATGTTCCTATTTTTGAAAGAACGGACTAACAAGGTCAGCTACCTAGCCAACTTTCATAATTAAATGCCGTCACTGTATGGATATCCTTTCTTGTGAAAAGAGCTATTACTGTATAATTGATTGGTAGAGCCAAGGAGAGTGAACTATACAAGTTCACAATAACATTTGATTAAATGAAAGAAGAGGCTCCGGTGTATAGAGAGGACCTCACCGTTTACGAAGTAACCATAGAAACGACGGAACCCACTATTTTTTTTTTATTTATTTAATATCGTTAGAATTTCCTATTTCCAGGTAAATACCCGGAAGAAATAAAAAATAGTGGTTGGGAAGGTCATAGTAGCAAAAGCCATTGGAATTTATATTTTATATATCGGAAAATCCGTTTTGTTATTAATCAATCGGGGGATAAAAGGATGACTGAAAGAAGAGAAATCAATTAGTTATTCATTAAAGTTTAATTTGATTCAATGACCAGAGTTAAACGAGGATATATAGCTCGGAGACGTCGAACAAAAATTCGTTTATTTGCATCAACCTTTATAGGGGCTCATTCAAGGCTTACCCGAACCGCTACTCAACAGAAAATGAGAGCTTTGTTTTCCTCTCATCGAGATAGGGGCAGGCAAAAGAGGGACTTTCGTCGTTTGTGGATCACTCGGATAAATGCAGCAGTTCGTGAGAACGGGGTATTCCATAGTTATAGTGGATTAATACACAATCTGTACAAGAAGCAATTGCTTCTTAATCGTAAAATACTTGCGCAAATAGCTATATCAAATAAGAATTGTCTTTACATGATTTCCAATAAGATTATCAAATAAAAGAGATTCTATTCTAAAGTCATATATAGGAATGCTTGAAACAGAATAGAATTCCCCGGAGAACGGCCTCCGGGAAGATAGAACAAAAATAAATTAAGAAATTTAGATAAGTAGTAGGAATGAATAAACATCTTTCAAAAAAAAGATTCCTTCTCTCCTTTCCCTATTTATTGTTTCTTATAACACAACAATCAAATCCGGATTTGAGGCTTTTTCGAACAAAACATCAATCTGAGCTTGAGTTCCAATTAGAGTTTTGAATCAATGGAAGAGTATATCTATTTATTTCTGGTTCTAGGACCAGTAGTTCTAGGGATCGACTCTGCTCTCTCAAACTGTTTTTCATTATTAAGAAAAGGTAACAAAGATAAAATACGAGCTTGTTTTATAGCAATAGTAATTAATCGTTGTTGTTTCAAGGTCAATCTATTCACCCGTCTAGATAATATTTTTCCCTGTTCACTAATAAATCGACTAATTAAACTCATGTTTCTATAATCAATTCGATCCCCCGATTCAATTGGGGGAAAACGCCTACGAAAAGATCGCTTGGATTTACGAAAAGGTTGCTTGGATTTTTCCATGGTTTATTCCTTATCTCTAAAATTCTATTTTTTTTTATTCATTTCAGATCCGACCGAAATAGGTTTTATTTGTATTTTGTATATTATATATATATGTATATGTGGTAATGTTAAGTTCTTCCTTTTCCTGCTCCTTTGATTTGAAAGATCATACACACGTGTTCCGTTCGATCTATTTCTTTATTTCCCCATGAATCGTATGCTTGTGACAATAGCGACAAAATTTTCTCAAGTCTAATCGACTGGGTGTATTGTGTCGATTCTTTTGAGTAATATATCTAGAAATGCCCGGCGATTCCTTATTGACACCATTTTGGATACAACTTGTACATTCCAAAATAACTCTAACTCGGACATCTTTACCCTTAGCCATGAACCTCCTTTGAATTTTTGTTTGATCGACTTAACTCTTCTATTTTCGACCCGAACCTAAGAAGACGAAAAGAACAAAAAAGAAAAAAAATCAATATCAAATAGCAATAGAAGTTACTAACTAGAAATTCCATTTCTAAAGTGTTCGTTCTAATTATGTAATTCTAATTAATATTAATAGAATATTATTTATATAGTAATAATGTAAGTAATACAATTTTTTCTAACTATCAATTATTCGTATTCTAATCCCAGTATTTCATTTAAGTATCTTTTTCTATGCTATGCTTTCGTGGAGCTTTTATTTACCTTACACTGGAACCTCTTTCCATTTCTGTTCTCCAAAATAGGATCTTAGATCCACCGGATTTTTGCTGAGGTTCAATACACTTTTTATTTTTCTTTCCTTCCTATCCTAAAGAACTGAAAAAGGGGGGGGGCGAAGTTTTAGTCACGTCGCGTAGAATTGTATCTCAAATTTTCTTCATTTTTTCGCATATCAATAACTAGAATGAAAAAAAAGGGAATGACAAAGCATCTGGGAATAAACGATTAATTTCTATCAATAGACCCGCTAAAGACCCAAACCATAGAGTAGTTAGCACAGGTGCTGTGGAAAGATATGTTTTTATATCTTGCATTGAAAATCCTCCTTCTTTATTGTAATACATATATGGTCAGGTGCTGTAGTTCAAGATCATTTGTATTTTTTTTGTACGGAATTCCTAACAAAAACGGATATGTATAATGAACAGTAGATGAGATTTTCCTATCCCTGTTCCTAAAAAAGGGGGTCCCCTTCTTCCTAAGCATTACCGATAAATATTCATTCTTTTTTTATACGTTAGGTTTCAGATGTATATAATTCTTTTATTATATGAAACCAAAAAAAAGAAATGAAAAGAAAATTCTATATGGATAGAGGAGAAAATAACGATATGGAAAACAAGACATGGATTTTGTACAATGACACTGTACAACAATTTTTAAAAGGGATGTAGCGCAGCTTGGTAGCGCGTTTGTTTTGGGTACAAAATGTCACGGGTTCAAATCCTGTCATCCCTACCTATTACTTCTCCTATGGGCGGTAACGAGGGATTAATTGAGTGAGATCAATTAAATAAAATCGGACATAATCTTTCATTTTTGCATACCAATATATGCAAGACGCATTGGGGGTACAAAAATGAGAAAATCCTTTTCTTTACAA